TAAAGAGATATCCATATAGATATCAATATATCACTTGTGACTTTATTTGTTACAAAACACTAATTTGAATTTCAAATTGAAATGATTAAAATGAAATCATAAGAAGGAATATGTAAGCTACCCACTTGATTTCCATGGGATTGTAGTTCAATTGGTCAGAGCACCGCCCTGTCAAGGCGGAAGCTGCGGGTTCGAGCCCCGTCAGTCCCGGCGAATTCAATAAAAAAAAAGACATCCACTCCCCTTTTTGTTTCTGGGCAAGGGGATCAAAATGGTTTCTTTTATTTTTTTTTTTTCATCAAGCAAAAGAAAGGGGTTTTTCCATTATTTTAACTAGCACCAATTGATGGTAGAGAGACATATGTAAATTAGGATAATTATTGAGAGCATTCAACACTTCAAGAAAGAGATATTGTATGGGGTTTCTGCTTTTTGTCAATTGATCTCCCATTAACTCGTGTAGGAAAATGGAATAGGATGGCGTATAATACGTTTGCCAAGAGTACCTAATGTATACTTTTATTTCTATGAAGTAAAGGAATTGAAAAAGTTCGAATCCAACCAAGGAAAGAGGATATTTAAAAAATAAAGATAAAAATAGTCTTCCCTAATGAATATGCTCTTTTTAAAGATTAGAGCCGATGTTGAAGAAAAAACTCGCAAGAAAATTTAATTTTAATTTTTAATATAGTAAATTTTTTTGAATATTTTAGTTTTTTTACTGGGACTCGTCTTTATCACACTCCCCTTATTTGTTTTCCAAAAAGACGATAGACCCTTAAAAATTTTTGAAAATTTCAAATTGAACTTCGTACTTGTTTTCTCTATTTGATTTCTATTGTTTATTTAAGGTTCTTTATAAACTCTTTTTGTAAACAATCGAAGTAGAAAAGGTTTTTTATGATACTTCATCAGATGATTGTACAAGTAAAGTAAAGTACTAGGTTGTAGAAAAGAAAGCGGGGAAAAATAAAAATAAATAAATTTTTTTTGATTGGATCAGGTATCTCATTATGTATTCGGTGTGGATAAAGGATCTTCCTATGTTATACTATTAAATTCTTGACGATGAGTCGATTTCATAGCTACGCTATTGTTATTCATGATATTTCTTTCATTCAATATCATCGAAATCTAATTCATCTGAGTGAGTTTACAAGCGAAAGATTTCTCATCTCTATGGGATTAAATCCCGAGATAAAAAAAAAAATAATAATAATAATAATAAACGATTAAATTATGGAAGTAAATATTCTTGCATTTATTGCTACTGCACTCTTCATTCTCATTCCTACTGCTTTTTTGCTTATAATTTACGTAAAAACGGTTAGTCAAAATGATTAATTTGAATACAATTTTACTATATAGCAAAAGCAAAGAATAGCAAAAGCAAAGAAAAAAAGGATTTAAATTTCTCGTCTTAAATGAAAGGAATGCCTTAGACTCAGTAGTAGTATCCTAAGGGGCCCGCTAGTATGGTAGAAAGAGATCTCTTTCTACCATACTAGCCATTATGGTTATTGTAATGTATAAAGTACAAATAAAATACCTTAATATAAAGGAATCCACCTACATCTCTTTTTTTTAATCAATATAAATAGACTATAAAATGTATGTGCATACTTTCTCAATTTCATTTGTTTGTTTGATCCGTTTAATACAGATAATCCTAATTCGATGGAAACTTCTTTAGATTTCGAAAAGGGGTTACCCCATGAATGGTTAACTGTGTAAACCCTGATATAAAAATAGAAAATGAGTCAATAAAACAAAACAGAAATCCAATTTCTAAAAAAAAAATTGCCGAACGGTCTATAAAACTAAAACAATTTATACAGGTTGATAGAGTTTGATTATTACCGCAATTAGGAGTACTTCTAGAGTCCACTTCTTCCCCACACTACGAGAGAGAGGGAAAATGTAAAAACTACCATTAAAGCAGCCCATGCGAGACTTACTATATCCATGTGAATTCTGTCCCCTATTTCTATGAATATGAAGAAACTATTCCATTCTTGTTCACTAATAATAGTGAAATCGCTGGTACAGCGTCAAAAAAAGGGAGAGGTATTTGGTCACCATTGATGAACTACTCCAAAAAACACACTTATCTTATTCTTATTCTTATAATGAGTTATTATTATTATATTATAGAATTTCTATAATAGAATCGACAAGATGTAAACACAAGTAAACAGACACTTTTCGAAGTATCCAAGGAATCTGACTCACATGTAGAAAGAATAAGACTTTTTTCTTTTGTCGTTTTTTTTTTTTATTTTTGGAAGTAAAAAGAAAGGCAATTATTAATCTAATATTGATTGAATGTATGAGCATTCCGAGACTTTCATTAGTCTGTATCCAAAGTATCTTAGGTCCTTTTCAAAACTATTAATTTAATTCCCCCTCTGGCTACCCAATCTAATTGAAGACTCAGATAAGTGGAACTAATTTTCGTAGTGGAAAGTAAAGATTTATGGATTTCCCCCCACCACTTTAAGTTTTCCTTGAATCTGAATAGGCAAAACTTTAGGTTAGAGAAAGGAACCTCGAGAGCCAGGGGCTTAGAATCACGATAAAGAAAGTATAAAGAGCCTTTTCCTACGTTTGTTATAATAGGGGATTTCAAGTCTGTTGTTGAGGCGGCACCCGGATTTGAACTGGGGAAAAAGGATTTGCAGTCCCCCGCCTTACCACTCGGCCATGCCGCCAAAACGATAGAAACTAGATTCAAATTTTATCTTTTTTTTTTAACTCCGAAAAAAATATATAGTTTTTCAGTCACAAAATATAGAAGAATCCAGTATAAATCCGAACCATTAACTATTGGCTGTAAATTCATGACTATTTTTGAATTAAAATCGACATTTTTTTTTATTTCTAATAATAAAATAATAAAAGCAAATCATTAGAAATGTATTTATAACCAATCTATATTGAGTTTTTTCAATTAAAAATAAAAATAAATATTCTTCAATTTCAATTATAACAGTAATTCTGAGTCTATGTAAACCCCAGAATCAGAACATACATTACGTTGTGTTATAGAGCTATAGTTCTATAATGGGGTATTTTATCTCTCTAGGGATGCTTTTGAGGAGTAATTCTCAATAATTTTTTGTATTTCAATTTTTCTCATTGAATACATTGAAGAGAAAGTCTAATTTTTGATAGAGCACAGCATGTGCTGTCCCAATTATAGAACTGTACCCCAATAAAAGAAGAAAAAGAGACGTATATATCTTATCTGTGCATTCTTTTTTATTAAAATAAAAAAAATTAATAACTAAAAAAACACAAGTTTTCTTACCTACTTCAATTCAATGATACTCTATTCAAAATAGGTAAAACTTTTTTCTGCAAATATTTTTTTGAACAATGAAATACAAATACATGAAAAAGTAAAGTGGTAAAAAAAAAAAAAAAAGTTTTCTATTTATTATATATTTATCTGCTCGAACAGATCCAAGCATGAATACATTTTTTATTTAATGGTATGCAATCGAATATGTAATATCATAGGTGAAAATGAAATTACTTTTTTCTAGTCTTTGCAAAACTCCATAAGTTCCGGTGGTATTTTCAATTCTGTTCCATTTGGATCTATTTCTTATAATTATAAAAAAAATTCCAATTGAATCTAGTCTCCGTTCATACGTATTTCATACATTCCATATATCTTGGAGTTGGATAAAATTTCATGTGATTCAGTAAACAGAATAGAAATTCCATTATTGCTAGATCGAATTCTATGGATATGATTCGGTGAAGAATGAGAGATGGGATGGTATTTTTCAATAAACGTATAAATGGGAAATTCAAAAAATATGCTCGGGGATGGAAAAGAGGGAACATCTACAATACCCGGATTAAATCAGATACAATTTGAAGGGTTTTATCGGTTTATTGATCAGGGGTTAATAGAAGAACTTTCTAAATTTCCAAAAGTTGAAGATATAGATCACGAAATTGAATTTCAATTATTTGTGGAAACATATAAATTGGTAGAACCTCTGATAAAAGAACGAGATGCTGTCTATGAATCACTTACATATTCTTCTGAATTATATGTATCCGCGGGATTAATTTGGAAAACCAGTAGGAATATGCAAGAACAAAGAGTTTTTATTGGAAACATTCCTTTAATGAATTCCCTTGGAACTTCTATAGTAAACGGAATATACAGAATTGTTATCAATCAAATATTGCAAAGTCCTGGTATCTATTACCAGTCAGAATTTGATCATAACGGGATTTCGGTCTATACCGGCACCATAATATCAGATTGGGGAGGCAGGTTAGAATTAGAGATTGATAAAAAAGCAAGAATATGGGCTCGTGTGAGTAGGAAACAGAAAATATCTATTCTAGTTCTATCATCAGCTATGGGTTCGAATCTAAGAGAAATTTTAGAGAATGTTTGCTACCCTGAAATTTTCTTATCTTTCTTGACCGATAAGGAGAAAAAAAAAATTGGGTCAAAAGAAAATGCTATTTTGGAGTTTTATCAACAATTTTCTTGTGTAGGTGGGGATCCAATTTTTTCTGAATCCTTATGTAAGGAATTACAAAAAAAATTCTTTCACCAAAGGTGTGAATTAGGAAGGATTGGTCGGCGAAATTTTAACTGGAGACTTAATCTTAATATACCTCAGAACAATATATTTTTGTTACCACGAGATATATTAGCAGCTGCCGATCATTTGATTGGGATGAAATTTGGCATGGGTACACTTGATGATATGAATCATTTGAAAAATAAACGTATTCGCTCTGTAGCGGATCTTTTACAAGACCAGCTCGGTTTGGCTCTGGCTCGTTTAGAAAATGTAGTTAAGGGAACTATAGGCGGAGCAATTAGGCATAAATTGATACCTACTCCTCAGAATTTGGTAACTTCAACTCCTTTAACAACAACTTATGAATCCTTTTTCGGATTACACCCATTATCTCAAGTTTTGGATCGAACTAATCCATTGACACAAATCGTTCATGGGAGA